ACCTGACCATTCTTTTTTACAGATAGTCGAAGGGGTTCCATACTAAATAGCTCTTTTTTCATTAATTGTCTAAGAGTTAAATTCTTTTGAATCAGCATTGTATCCAGATTCAGTTCTTTCCTTTGAATAGAGGATAGAGTTATTTGTCTTGGATTTCCTAGTCTAAGCAAGAGACAATATACCTTGATATTTTCAATCGTTCTTTGGTTCAAACTAAAATTCCACCTTAATTGAAAAAGTAAATACCTTTTCAAGAACAAATCTATTTCTGCTTCTGTATTGCTTTTGTATTTTTTTTTATTCTTATATTCTTTTATATTGGATTGCAAATCATTTTCTTCAATATCTTTAAGGTTTCCTTTATTTTTTTTTATTGATCTAAGATCTCTTTGGTCTGCAGATTTTTTTTCTTTTTTATTTGGATTTGTTAATTCAAAATCAATTTTTTTATTCGACAATATAGCCCTTTTTTGCTTTCTATTAGTCTTTTTTTTTTTAGTATCTGTTTCATTTAGATTTAAATTGAAAAGCAGCAATTTGCTTGGTATACCCCATGGTTTCATTTTATATGTATTATAAAGTAGGAAAAATTCTGAGAAAAACCAAAGTTTGAAATCCAATATGGAATCACTTAGTATTTTTTTATTCATTCCCATCCAATCATAAATTTTTTGTTTTTGATTTAGTGAATTGATTTTTGGATCAATCATAAGAAAAAAATAGTTTTTTTTATCAACTTTTTTAATTATTTGATAATTTTTAGTCCCGGTTTGAGTATTTTTAGTACTATTGATATCAATCTTGATCCAAGTTACAATATTGATTGTCTTTCTAAGATAAAAATGGAAAATTTCCCAATCACAATATTTTCTATCCGGATTTTTTTCCATATTCCTAATATCATTTTTTATTAAAAAATTATTAATAGGGCTATCTCCTAATTCAAATATTTCATAAATCTTGTTTTTATGTGGGTTGTAATTATCAGAACTCTTTGTTTTTTGAAATGTTGAACCATAAATAGATGGCTCCCTTTTATGTTCATAATTAATAAATCTATAGGATAAAAGATTATATCTTTTATATTTTTTAAAATTTTCTTTTTTGTAAAAAATTAATTGATTTTTTTCATAAAAATCCTGTTTGTTTAAATTTTGTTGTTGAATTGTATCACGTTTATTGAGTCTATTTCGGCATCTTTGTACTATTAATCTAGACCAGGTAATCGGAGAAAAATTGTATTGATAATGACTTCGTAACCAGCTTTGCCATTGAGTTATTTCAGAATTTCTAGGTTTCTTTTGTTTTAATTCAAAAAAAAAGAGTTTTTGTGGTTCAAAATAATTCTTTAGTGAAGTTTTAAGAAACAAAGAAGTTCCATGATATTCAAGAATAGGTCTTAACTTATACAAGTACAAGTTAAGAGCGGGGGTTTGTGATAATTTGTAAAAGATATATGCTTGTGACAAGGAAGCTAAATCATCAAAATTATGTGAATTCTTATTCAAAATATTATGAAGCGACTTTTTTCTACTGGAAATTAATTGAATTTGATTTGTTTTCTCAAATCTTGTTTCATTGCTTTGATTATTGAAAATGTATTTTTCCATTTTTTTTTTTTCAATAAAAAGTTGCATATTTATTCTACGAATAGTAATGATAGATAAAAAGAAATCCATGTAGAGTTTTTTAGTCATTTTTTTTTTTAAATAATCTAATTTATGAACGACTCGAGTATTTCTTCTTTTTAATATTTTAAAAAGATTTTTTTGTGATTTGAATCTTTTAACATTCAAACTTGTTCTATTATGGCTAATGTTTATTTCCGGAATTACTTTTTTTTTCTCTTGTTTTAGTCTTTCTATTTTATTTCTGATTGTGCTTGTTCTAGCAATTAGATCTTTTATTTTTTTTTCTCTCAGTAAAAGTAAATAATTTGTCCAATTTGTAGATTGAATTTGACTAAATGATTCATTAATTTTATGATTGTGGTTTATTTTAAAATCTTTTTCTTTTTTAGTTTCACTTAATTTAGATACTTTTTTAAATCTAAATAATAGAATTGGATTTAATTTTGAGAGTTCTTTTATTATTCTTTTTAAAAAGAGAATAACTTTTTTAAGCCTTTTTTTTTTTTTTTTTAAGATATTTAGAAAGGATTTTGTTCTTTTTTTTAAAATTATTAGAACTAGAAAGTATTTTTTTTTGAATTTTCCTATTTCTTTTTTTAATTCCTTAATAATCGGTTCAAAAAAAGAATTCCTTTTTCGGGGAAACCCAAAAGGAAGTTCAGTCTCCATTCCCCAAACTGTTAAAAAACAAAAATCTGATTTTTGCTCCTTTTTTTTCATTTGATCTATATGAACCATCCTTGGCTTAGATCTATGCCAAGGTTTCAGACAGAAAGGAAATAGCATCTTTATCTGAATCCCATCTAGTAACCAATTTTTAGGAAATTGGGTTTCGGATAATTGAACACCATTATAGGTACATTTAACAT